TAACCAAAAATTTCCACGGGTTCGTAAAAAATCGAATCGTTTAAACCATGATCATGAGCAAACGCATAAATATACTCCTGAAAAAGAAACGGATATAGGAAGTGTTGTTGCCGAGATCTATCTTTTTCTAAATATCCTTGTAATTCTTCCATTTACATTTCTACTTGAGCCAGAGGCAGGAGGTTTTTCTTGGTTTATCAAATGATACATACATAGTGCAATATGGTCAGAACAGGGTATTATGTATTGTATTATGTATATAGTATAGTAAGAAAAAAATATATACCCCGGAAAAGAAAGAGGGAGTCCAATCAACAGATCTTTTTACCTTCCTTTTCTATCCAATTGGTTTATGTTCGTTATAATTACAACAGGAGAAAAAATCCTTTATTTTTGCAACCCAATCACTCTTTTGACTTTGGAATAAATTCTCTTTATCAATATACTCTTTCTTCTACACATCCGTCTACAATCCATAATAAAGAATAATTAGGATTCTGAAAAAAAAATAAAAAATCAATGGTTCACTCACAGGAGAACCCACTCTTTCCCGCATTAGGCACTAATTCATTTTTAACATCTAATTAGATCGGGTAATCATTCCAATTAAGAACATAAGCTCGTTGCTTTTTATTTTACCAGAATTGGAGCCATAGAGCTCTATCCATTTATTCACTAGACCCAACTGTAAATGTGAATTTCTTTTGTCCCCTTCCAAAAATAAAAACAATCCTTTGGAACTGTAATGATTCGGTAAGGATAAACTCAAAGTTCTACTTTAACTTTGACTTGCATTTCAAATTAAATAAATTAATAAAATATAAAATCTAATAAAATAATAAATTGATTTTATTACGACATGCTGTTTTTTCCATTCATTACCCTTGAGGATCAGTCGTGGTCTTATAGACTATACCAATAGTCTGGACGAATTCGTTGCTTCATCCAAATGTGTAAAAGATCATAGTCGCACTTAAAAGCCGAGTACTCTACCGTTGAGTTAGCAACCCGGATAAATAGGATATGTAGATATGATCGAAATATAAAAATCAATTGAGTTGCACTGCACGACCCTATCAAAACATTGAACTAGCAACACATCGAAAAGAAGGATTTTCTGATCAATTAGAAACACAAAATACCAAAATTAGCAGATTGGATTAAAAATATTCCTAATCGAAATGTAAAAATTATGACAGACCACCCATTTTTTATCAAATTATTTTTTGATTTTCCCTAAGAAAATACATCTTGTATGAGAGTAAATGCAGCAAGGCAAACCCATCATTTGAGTGAAGGAAACAAAAAACCCAATATGGGGTGGGGATAAACAGCCCTATTTATCTACGATCGAATTATATTTGTTCGATACACCATTGTCAATATAAAAGCAATGTTGAGAAAGTAAATCAAGTAAATAAAATAAAGACTTGTGTTGGATTGGCACAACATAAATAAGAAATTGGAATGGGAAAAATTAAGGAAAAGGTAAATAAAAAATCCCCGGTTTATTCAATCAATAAAAGTACGATAAGCAAGCTTAACCCCTTGTTTGTTGTTAAATTCAATTCCCCCACCAAAATATGAATAAAGCAAGAAAAAGGAAAATGGTGTGTAAATAGAAATAATTACACAAGGATAGATACTAGTTAACCTTCCCTACTTTATTTTATTTATTTAATAATTTTTTCCTTTAATTAACTCAAAGTTCTTTCTTTAAAGAATTCTGCCTTCTTTAAAATATAATAAACAGTTCCTGTAGGTTGAGCACCTTTTTCAAGGAAATATAGAATAGCAGGAACATTTAAATAAGTTTGATTCTTTATCGGATCGTAAAAACCTACTTTTCGAAGATCTCTTCCTTCTCTTCGGAATCGAACATCAATTGCAACGATTCGATAGATGGCTCATTGGGATAGATGTAAATAAACAATGCCCCCCCTAGAAACGTATAGGAGGTTTTTTCCTCATACGGCTCGAGAAAAATGATTCCAATTTCTGTATATAATAGCAAGTGGATCCATAAAATAATGAATTTTACTATAATTTGAATTGAGTACTTTTTTTTTCTTACTTACAGAAAAAGGAAGAAATCTCATTCATACTCATAACTCAAGTTGGGTAATTCTGACAAGAAAATCCTTAGACATTTATTGAGCCGTCTCTAAACTCTTTTGTTTGTCTCATTTCGAATCTATTTTTATTCCTCAGTCTGATCCAATTGTTGAGACAATTGAAAATAGTGTTTCCTTGTTTCGGAATCCTTTATCCTTGCTTTGTGAAATCATTGGGTTTAGACATTACCTCGGGGATCCTTATTCCTTTCAAAATGGCAGCAACATACCTTTTTTTGTTATTTCTTTCTATATAAATAGAATACGAATGATTGATTCCCTTGTGATACACTTTTCATCGAAATAGTTTTACCAATTTCTAAAAATTTGACTTTTCAAACTTGTTCTGAATTTGAACCTTTCGATTTAGAATTTATATATAGTGAGGATATACTTACAGAGTTGGTCTAACTTATTGATTTTCACTAACCCTAGATTCTTTCCCTTGAAAAATGAATCAATCCTTTCTTCTCGAGCTTCATCATGTACTATTTACTTATAACCCAACACAAATTAGGTTCCGGGCAGAACAGAACAAACTATGTCGAGCCAAGAGCATCTTCATTACTATAGAAGATGGCGGATGTAAAAATCCACAGCCGACCATGTCCTTCAAGTCGCACGTTGCTTTCTACCACATCGTTTCAAACGAAGTTTTACCATAACATTCCTCTAATTGAAATTTCAAAGCGGTATGGAATTGATTCAATATAAAATCATGAATAGTCATTGGTTCAACCGGTATATAATATTTCTATCTACGGATAAATAAGTATTTATCCGGATAAGGGGCAGCAAGGATCAAATTTATTTAATTTAACCCCATATTCTATCATATGAATTGAATGAAAATAAAGATATTCAATTTTACCCACATTTGACACTTGATTCCGTTTGTGAGAAACCAAACGAATTCTCAGATATGATTCTTAGAACCATTCTGAAAATTAATAAGAAAAGATTTTTCCCTTTAACAAATTTTTGTTTCATGTAGAATGCAGTGTGATCCCATCTTTCGTTTCATGAAAAACGATCTGGGACGGAAGGATTCGAACCTCCGAATAACGGGACCAAAACCCGCTGCCTTACCGCTTGGCCACGCCCCATTTTGATTTCTATTCGATATTAATCAATACTAATATTGGTATTGGTTATTCGTCAATCCCAACCCAAATACACAAAAACATATGGGATATTTTGTTGCTAGGATTCAAGACATGTAGATATAGAATCAAAAAAATTCATTGATCATTACATAGAATTCAATTAAGATATTGTATGAAAGTTGAATTCCTTATATTCTCATTTTAGAATGATAATGGGGGGAGGGATTTTTTATTTGGGAAAGTCCAAACCGAAGAAAAAGAAGGATTTCTTGATCTGCCTTTTTCATTTTTCCCTTATAAAAATAACTCAAAATTATCTAATCCACAAGAACGAAATGCTTGTTATGCTTAATATCTTTAGTTTAATCGGTATCTGTCTTAATTCTGTCCTTTATTCGAGTAGTTTTTTCTTCGCCAAATTGCCCGAAGCTTATGCCATTTTCAATCCAATCGTAGATGTTATGCCTGTCATACCTGTACTCTTTTTTCTCTTAGCCTTTGTTTGGCAAGCCGCTGTAAGTTTTCGATGAAATCTTTAATACTCTGCTAAATTGATGATGTATTTGATAAAAAAATTCTAAAAATTGATAAGATCAGATAAGTCTTACATTACGAACCCTCGATTCAAAAATAGAAATTCTTGTATATTGAATGAATAACCGCAGCGATGAATTTGGATCAGCCTTTTCCCCGTTCTGACCTTCCGGTGAGTATGGACTATTAGGTACTCCATAATACCTAATTATTGATATGACAAGAAATCTCGGGTAACGAATGAATCAAAATCTTATTACAAATAAATTCGTTTTATTTTTCATTTTTGGGGGTGTCAAAACAAAAAAATGGTATATGTGGTAAAAAATAGGCAATCTATTCCCCTTTTTCAAAAAAAAAAAAAATGATCTTGGAGATTGTGTAATGCTTACTCTCAAACTCTTTGTTTACACAGTAGTGATATTCTTTGTTTCCCTTTTTATCTTTGGATTCTTATCTAATGATCCAGGACGCAATCCTGGACGTGAGGAATAAAAAATTTATAGTTTTTTTTGCTTTTTTATAAATTAATTCTTAATAATCTTATTTGTTTCATAGGATGAGAATCTTTTCGAATTCGAAAATACCAAGTGATCAGAGAAAGCGGAAAGAGAGGGATTCGAACCCTCGGTACAAATAATTTGTACAACGGATTAGCAATCCGCCGCTTTAGTCCACTCAGCCATCTCTCCTAATTCCAAATTAAAAATTTGTTATGTGATGTAACACGTGAAATAAAGATTGATAAAAATCCACCTTCTTCTCTTTATTTTCTTTTTTCATTTGATTTTTTTTATTTAATCTTATTTAACTTTATTATTATTATTTATTTTATTATATTATTCTATTTTAATAAAAAAAAATATTATTATATTATTAAAATAGAAATTTTAAATATTCTAAAATATTCTAATAAATAATAGAAATTTTTTAAATAGCTATTAAAATTTAAACTTAAACAAAGTATTTAATATTTAGATAAAATAATTTAAATAAAATAAAAGTAAAGGTATATATTTATACTAAGAGGTATATATTTATTATAGTATAAATATATTATGTATAATAAAATATGTAAAAATAATAAATATAAGAAAAATAAGAAAAAGATAGAAAAAAGCAATTGATCAGGAATTCAATATAGATAATGACTCAAAACGGATCTCCTCAATAGAAAGAATATCTTAGTTCTTTGATTTTATACGAAAGGTTTATTCTCCCGGCCTGATCTGCTTAAGTACTGGCC